GTAATTTTGAAAATAAACGTTTAAATGTCCTTCAAAAGTAAGTAAATAGATCCGAAACATATAAAAGGCGGTTAATCCTGCCGTAGAATAAGCTATTATTGCAAAAATAGGTGAATACAACCAACTATCATTAAGAATTTCATCTTTGGACCAAAAACAAGCAAGAGGTGGAATACCACAAAGAGAAAGTGTACCTAATAAAAAAGAAGTTTTTGTAATTGGTACATGTTTTCTTAAACCGCCCATAAGAACCATATTCTGACTTTTATCTGGAGAATATCCAACAATGGCTTCCATCGAATGAATAATAGATCCAGATCCTAAAAACAACAATGCTTTCGAATAAGCATGAGTAATCAAATGAAATAAAGCAGCTCGATAAGAACCCATACCTAAAGCTAACATCATATAACCCAATTGAGACATTGTAGAATAAGCTAAGCCTCTCTTAATATCTTTTTGAGCAAGAGCTAAAGTAGCTCCTAAAAATAATGTTATTATACCTATCAAAGATATTAGATTTAGTATGTAAGGTATAACTATGAAAAGAGGAAGAAGCCGAGCTACAAGAAAAATTCCTGCTGCTACCATGGTAGCAGCATGGATAAGAGCCGAAATAGGGGTAGGCCCTTCCATGGCATCGGGCAACCAGACATGAAGGGGAAATTGGGCAGATTTAGCAACTGCGCCGGAAAATAATAGGAAGGCACATAAAGTAACAAATAAAGGATTAACTTCATTATTATAAACCAAGTTTTTGAATATTTCAAACAAATCCCGAAATTCAAAACTACCTGTTATCCAATAAAAACCTAAAATTCCTAATAATAACCCAAAATCCCCGACACGATTAGTTACAAACGCTTTTTGACAAGCATTCGCCGCACTGGGTCGGGTGAACCAAAAACCTATTAATAGATAAGAACACATTCCAACTAATTCCCAAAAAATATAAATTTGTATTAAATTCGAACTAGTAACTAATCCCAACATTGAAGTATTGGAAAAACTCATATAAGCAAAAAATCTCACATATCCCCGATCATGAGACATATAATTGTCACTATAAATAAGAACCATAATGCCAACACTTGTGATTAATATTGACATAATAGAAGTAAGTGGATCAACCAAGTAGCCAAACTCTAAAGAAAAACCATTATTGATGGTCCAAGACCATACAGATTGATAGGCAGAATTGTTATTTAGTTGCTGAATAAAGAAATGGGCTGAAAAAAGCATAACTATACTTAATAATAAAACACTCGGAAAAGCCCACATACGGCGAAGATTTTTGGTTGCCGTTGGAAAAAGTAGAAGTCCTGCTCCTATTAACATAGGAACTGGAAGTGGAATGAACGGTATGATCCATGAATATTGATATGTATATTCCATAAAAAAATAAATAAAAAAAATTATCTTAATTAATTGTTTCTGATTCACCGGTTCTTATTTCTTTTCTTTTGAAAGCGATCGATTAATAAAAAAATTAAGATATATAAAATAAAACTTAATATAGAATTTTACAGCCTTAATTATTCGGAATCTTTCCAAACTACTTCAACTATTTCAAATGAAGATGAAGAGTTAGGGTTAGTCAAATGATATGAACAAGTTACGAGTGAAAAATAAATACGTACTTTGTTTATTATTAAGTTTCTTTTTAATATTGAATTGAATTGTTAATATGAAATTTCCATTTTTAAGTAAAATTTTATGAAGATAAAAACGAAAAATTGCATTTTCGGTCTAATTATTACGTATTAAAATAATTTTTTTATATCTATAGAGCAAGGATAAATAATGACAGCAAAAACAGTATTTTATACGAATCATAGGAACCATAACTTGACCCAGAAAACCTATTTCCCATAAAACAAAACCTATTTATTGCAGTTTGGTTGGGTTATTTTATTCCCAATCATTAACGAATTCATTTTAGAACTAATTGATTGTCTTCCATTACAATTACAATAAAAGCTATTTGTAGGAAATGCTATCCCACACTTTTTTTATGGAAAATAAAAACGGAGGGGCCAATAAAACGGCTTTTAGAAAGTTTTTTGTATATTTTAATCGATTAACTACTAGGCTCATTCGAGTTTGAAAATTAAGTGTACTTTTTCTTCGAACTTGACCAATTTAATTAATATAATAGAAAAATAAAAATTATTAAAGTTTTTTTAGGAGAGGTATTGGGTTTTTAAACCTTTCGATGTATTTTATTACATGTAAGAATGTAACATGACAAAAAAAGAAAGCAAACACGCAACCCCTTTGTTTGTATTTTTTTGATTTGAATTTGATTTTATCAACTTCAATCTATTCTATTTGGCATAGTAGATCTTATTGTTCTTAGTAATATTTTAGACGATTTTTCTATAAACCTTGGGAGTGTAATTTAGAGAATAACTAGATAGAGATATAGTAAAGAACAATTGATTTTGAACAATAGATGTCTTTCACATCCAACCGACGAACCTATTATCATTTTTTAATGGCAGTTCCAAAAAAGCGCACCTCTAGTTCAAAAAAACGTATTCGTAAAAATAGTTGGAAAAGGAAGGGGTATTGGGCAGCATTGAAAGCTTTTTCGTTAGCGAAATCTCTTTCTACCGGTAGCTCAAAAAGTTTTTTTTATGTGACAAATAAATAATAAACCAATAGACTAAAAAATCTGGATCGGTCTAATTCGAAAAAGAGTCTAATTTTTGTTATAATTTTATTTATTTATTTATAAGTTTTTTTTTCTAAAATTTAGAGGTTATAAAAATAATAGAATATAAATAATATAATAATAGAATAATAATAATAGAATAATATTATAGTAAAATAATCTAATAATAGTAAAATAATCTAAATTACTATTTAATAAATTACTTAAATTACTATTTCATTTAATAAAAAAAAAAGGATTTCCCTTCTCTAATGTTTTAACCTGATCAATAACAATATTAAATTGAATTCATTTTGTTTTTTTAGTAGAAATAAGAATTCGGTTGTCTACTGAATTTAAAAAATGAATGGTATTCTTTTGTTTGAAAAAGAATAAACGCAAGCACAAGGTTTCACCTTTGGTTTTGGTATGCTTTATCATTTTCAAGATGGGGATTCTCACCTTCCCCATCGACTTGACTCGATAATCCATTTTTAGTTCTATCCATGGATTGAAGTCAAAATTATCTAGTTACAAACGTTCCGTTTTATTTTCAGGAGACCGTAGAGTAATAAACTACGAAACGAAAAATCCCGTTCCGTTGTTAGTTAAGTTAAAAAAACGGATACCCTAAAATTAAAATAATAAATAAATAATAAAAAAAACGATTTGAAACAAACTTTTAGTCATCAATTTGAATGTTTCCTAAAAAAATATTGAACTAACCGCCTCAATCTCGACGATTGAATAAAAATAGGTTATTATGATTTCGAATAAGCCGCTATGGTGAAATCGGTAGACACGCTGCTCTTAGGAAGCAGTGCTAGAGCATCTCGGTTCGAGTCCGAGTGGCGGCATGGCTTTTTCTAAAAGAATAAGCCCTATAATGAATTCAATTCCCGATTTCAATTCCTATAATCGAGGCCCCCCGTTTTTAATAATTTTTATGATATTTTCAACTTTAGAGCGTATATTAACTCATATATCCTTTTCAATCATTTCAATTGTAATTACAATTCATTTGATAACTTTATTAGTCGATGAAATCGTAGGACTATATGATTCATCAGAAAAGGGGATGATAGCTACTTTTTTCTGCATAACAGGATTGTTAGTTACTCGTTGGATTTATTTTGGGCATTTACCATTAAGCGATTTATATGAATCATTAATTTTTCTTTCGTGGGGTTTTTCCATTATTCATATGATTCCGTATTTTAAAAAAAAAAAAAACCATTTAAGCGCAATAACCGCGCCAAGTGCTATTTTTACCCAGGGTTTCGCTACTTCGGGTCTTTTAACTGAAATGCATCAATCCGCAATATTAGTACCTGCTCTCCAATCCCATTGGTTAATGATGCACGTAAGTATGATGGTATTGGGCTATGCAGCTCTTTTGTGTGGATCATTATTATCACTAGCTCTTCTAGTCATTACATTTCGAAAATTCATAAGGATTTTTAGTAAAAGCAAAAATTTATTAACTGAGTTATTTTCCTTTGGTGAGATTCAATACGTGAATGAAAGAAACAATGTCTTACAAAACACTTCTTTGATTTCTTCTCAGAATTATTACAGGTATCAATTAATTCAACAATTGGATCGATGGAGTTATCGTATTATTAGTTTGGGGTTTATCCTTTTAACCATAGGTATTCTTTCGGGAGCAGTATGGGCTAATGAAGCATGGGGATCCTATTGGAATTGGGATCCAAAAGAGACTTGGGCATTTATTACTTGGACCGTATTTGCGATTTATTTACATATTAGAACAAATAAAAATTTTGAAAGTGTAAATTCTGCAATTGTGGCCTCAATGGGCTTTTTTATAATTTGGATATGCTATTTTGGAGTTAATCTATTAGGAATAGGGTTGCATAGTTATGGTTCATTTACATTACTATCTAATTGAATTGAATAAAGTACTTGATAACTAGAAGCATAGGACAGCATACGTATATATATGAAAACCATCAAGAACCATTTGAATCATTCCATTTCCATTACTTGATTCAAATGGTTCTCGAAAATGTCAAAAATATCTGGTTATATGGTTATAATAGAATTCCAATTTTTTATTTAACTTAAGAGCAGAAAAAAACTTTTTTTATTGTACAATGAACGATTTTAAAAATAATCGTATTTTATATTTTGGTTTATTCACAAAAACTATCTATAAAAATAATTCGATATAATAGCTTCGACCTTGTCAACTGATAATGCGAAAACGAAATCGGGATAAATACCAATACCTATTACAGGTAAAAGGATAGAAATCGAAACAAATAACTCTCGCGGTCCAGAATCAAAAAAATAAGAGTTTGGGGCATTAAAAAGCTTGTATCCATAGAACATCTGGCGTAACATAGATAATGAATAAATAGGAGTTAATATCATTCCAATTGCCATTACAAAAGTAATTAATACTTTTGTCATTAAAAGATATTTTTGGCTAGTAAGTATTCCAAAAAAAACTATCAATTCGGCAACAAAACCGCTCATGCCCGGTAATGCAAGCGAAGCCATTGATAAGATACTGAAAGTCGTGAATATTTTTGGAATTGCGATAGCCATTCCGCCCATTTCGTCGAGATAAACAAGTCGTATTCTATCATAACTCGTTCCGGCCAAGAAAAAAAGCGCAGCGCCAATAAATCCGTGAGAAATTATTTGTAAAATGGCCCCATTGAGCCCTGTATCGCTTATAGAACCAATTCCTATAATTATGAAACCCATATGAGATACAGAGGAATAGGCTATTCTTTTTTTTAAATTACGCTGACCGGGAGATGTTGAAGCTGCATAGATTATTTGAATTGTGCCTACTATCATCAACCAGGGAGAAAATATAGAATGGGCATGGGGTAATAATTCCATATTGATCCGAACCAATCCATACGCTCCCATTTTTAATAAGATTCCGGCTAAAAGCATACAAGTACTATAATGTGCCTCTCCATGGGTGTCTGGTAACCATGTGTGTAAGGGTATGATCGGTGATTTGACAGCAAAAGCAATAAGAAATCCAATATAGAATATTATTTCTAGTGCTACAGGATATGATTGATTAGCTGATGTTTCAAAATTTAATGTCGGTTCATTGGAACCATATAAACCAATACCTAGAACTCCCATTAATAAAAAAACGGAACCTCCGGCAGTGTACAAAATAAATTTTGTAGCTGAATACAAACGTTTCTTTCCCCCCCACATGGATAGAAGTAGATAAACGGGGATTAATTCTAACTCCCACATGATGAAAAAAAGTAAAAGGTCTTGAGAAGAGAATGGTCCTATTTGACCGCTATACATTGCTAACATTAGGAAATGAAATAGTCGGGAATCTCGAGTAACGGGCCAAGCCGCTAAAGTAGCTAAAGTTGTGATAAATCCTGTCAGTAAAATGGGTCCTATAGAAATTCCATCTATTCCCAACCTCCAGTAAAAATCAAAAAAATGGATCCATTTATAATTCTCCGTTAGCTGCATTAACGGATCATCCAATTGGAAACGATAACCGAATGCATAGGTTGTTAGAAGGAGTTCAAGTATACATATACATATAGTATACCACCTTATTACCTTATTTCCTCTATGAGGAAGAAAGAAAATTAAGGAACCCGCGGATATTGGCAAAACTACAATTAGTGTTAACCAAGGAAAATTATTCATGGTAAAAACAAAATAAACTTGGACCAGAAAAACCCGTGCTCGAAATAAATATATTTTGAGCGCGGGTTTTTGTCGGTAAGGGTAAAAAAATCAAATGTATTCGAGTAGGGTTTTCTGGAACGTATTAATAAGCTAGACCCATACTTCGAGTTGTTTCATGCCATAAATAAACGCGAACACTCAAGAAATCCGTTGGGCAGGCGGATTCACATCTCTTACAACCAACACAGTCCTCTGTTCTTGGAGCAGAAGCGATTTGCTTAGCTTTACATCCGTCCCAAGGTATCATTTCTAATACATCGGTTGGGCAGGCTCGCACACATTGAGTACACCCTATACACGTATCATAAATCTTTACTGAATGTGACATTGAATCTATAAATTTTTGAACGTCAGAAATTTTCGATCTAGTAAACTTGTAAATGACTCATATATTTAGACACCAGATGAATCAATAATTTACCAGAAATTTGGAAACAATCTACTTCTGGATCGACTCATGCGATAGAGCCAAGATACTTTGATTTCTTACATTTTCGAAAACATGGATTAGATTTAATGTATGGTCATTTAATTCGAATTTATGAATATTAAAATTTCAATGATTAATACAATACTACTTATTCAACAAATTCGATTGATTGATACGAGTTGATTTTCTGTTACGATAAATTGACGAAACAATAGCCGGTCCAATAGCTGCTTCAGCGGCGGCAATAGCTATAACAAAAATTGAGAAAACATTTCCTTTTAATTGCCGACTATCAAAAAAATCAGAAAATGTTACGAAATTTATATTAACCGCATTCAGTATAAGTTCAAGACACATAAGGGCTCTAACCATATTCCGGCTCGTGATCAATCCATAGATACCGATAGAAAATAAGTAGGCACTCAAAACAAGTACATGCTCGAGCATCATTGACTAACTCCTTATCAATTTGGATTCATTTCAATATGAACTGAACAACAATTCAACAGATTCAATTGACTAGAATATAAAGTCCGGAACAAAGGAATATATTGTATTGGTAATAGATTAAATAAAAGTAAAATAATTTCTATTTTGGGTTTTAGACATAACCAATACCTATTTAAAAATTGAAGATAAAAAAATGTAATAACACAGAACAGAATTAAATTTGGATTACTGTTGCTAATTCTAGAGATTT